TTAACCCTTCATCAAATTCATTAATTCAACTGTTATAACACTTCGAATTCGGTAGTAAACTACTAAAATAGCTAATCCTATTGAAGATTCCGCTGCAGCTACCGTCAAAATTAATAAAGAAAAAATTTGTCCCGTTATATCGTCTAAGTAAAGCGACAAAAAAGTTAAATTAAAGCTAACCGCTAAAAACATCATTTCAAGAGACATTAACATGACAAGAATATTTTTTTGATTTAAAAGTATTCCTAAAACACTTATTAAAAATAGTAAAGATGAAACGTGAATACTATTAAGTTGTTCAAACATTTTTTAGTTTTGTTTTAAGTAGTAATATTAGTAAGGTAGTAGAAATGTATTTTAAATTTTCCAGCCACAGGTTCCCCTACGGCTACCTTGTTACGACTTCACTTCAGTCTTTTATTTTACCATAGATTGTCTTACAATCTTCAAATAAAATAAATTCCCATAGCGTGACGGGCGGTGTGTACAAGACCTAAGAACGTATTCACCGTAACATTCTTATTTACGATTACTAGCAATTCCAGCTTCATGCTTTCGAGTTTCAGAAAGCAATTCGAATATAGTTTTGTTTTAAGTTTTGCTAAAATTTGCATCTCCGCTACTTTTTGAAAAAACTATTGTAGCACATGAAAGTAGCCCAATTTATTAGGGTCATGAGGACTTGACGTCATTCCCGCCTTCCTTTAAGATATCCTTAACGGTTTAAGTTTTATAACTTATGGGAGTTTCGTCCGTTTATTGGAATAAACCAAACGCTTCACAGCACGGACTGACGACAGCCATGCAACACCTGTAACTAACGTTATTCAAAAATTGGTAAGATTTCCCGCGTATTATCGATTTAAACCACATGCTCCACTGCTTGTGTAGGTCCCCGTCAATTCCTTTGAGTTTTAATCTTGCGATCGTAGTCCCCAGGCGGAGTGCTAAACACGTTAGTTTTACCTTTGCTTTATTTCAAAAGTTGGCACTCATCGTTCAGAGCGTGGACTACAGGGGTATCTAATCCCTTTTGCTACCCACGCTTTAATACCTCAGCGTCAGTACCAGGCTAGATTACTGCCTTCGCCATCGAGGTTCTTTTAAGTATCAACACATTTTACTATTACACTTAAAATTCCATAATCTTCTTCTGGACTCTAGAAAATCAGTTTAACAATCTTTTTAAAAATAAACTTTAAAATTTAAATTGAAACTTAATTTACCACCTACATATGCTTTACGCCCAATTAATTCGAGTAACGCTTGCCCTTCCCGTTTTACCGCGGCTGCTGGCACGAAATTAGCCAGGACTTTTTTTAAACAAATCATTATTTTGTTTAATAAAGAGTTTTACGATTATACATCTTCGTCACTCACGTAGTTTAGCTGGGTCAAGCTTTCGCTCATTGCCCAAAATTCCTCACTGCTGCCTTCAAATGAAGTTTGGACCGTTCTCAGTTCCAATGTGGTTGTTCATCCTCAAAGACCAACTAAAGATCATAGGCTTGATAAACTTTTAATTAATCAACAACCTAATCTTGTATAGACTTTTCTTAAGACAAATATTTTTTTCATGGGTTAACCAATTTCTTAAGGTTAATTTCTATATATTACTCACCCGTTCACTATTAATTTGTAACAAAACAAATTTATTTAATTTGCATGTGTTAAGCTAACTACAAGCGTTCATTCTGAGCCAGGATCAAACTCTTTTAATTAGTTTTTGAATTTTTGTTGTTTTTCTGACTACCTTATTAATTTATACTCTATAAAACTGTAGCATTCATTTTTTGAAGCTAAAAGAAGTTCCAGCTTCATTGACAAAAATGCTCGCAATAAGTTTTCTACTTAATTGTATTTTTTCTTTACGAATAAAATATGTAAATAAATTGTAATTTAAGCAACTTGATAAATTTATTTGTGCAATAGTTCGCTTTCGTCAACTTCGCTTTTTAAGTTTTCGGCTTTTTGTTTGAAGGATTTCTTGTTTCATAGTTTTGATTTGTTAGTACGGGAATAGGATTCGAACCTACAACTTTAGGTCATGAGCCTAATGAGTTAACCAATTACTCTATCCCGTTATTTACTCCTGGTGGGATTCGAACCCACATTTATGCCACGAAAAAGCAACGTCCTAAACCATTAAACGACAGGAGCTCCAGTTACTTCTTCCGACCATACTTTGAACGTGATTTTTTTCTGTTATCCACTCCAAGTAAGTCGTATACCCCTCGAATAAAATGATAACGTACTCCAGGTAAATCTTTAACACGCCCACCACGAACTAAAACTAGGGAATGCTCTTGTAACGAGTGACCTTCCCCAGGAATATATCCAATAATAGATTTTCCGGTTGTTAAATGTATCTTTGCTACTTTGCGTTCGGCAGAATTCGGTTTTTTAGGATTAATTGTGTATACCTTCGCGCAGACACCTTTTCGTTGAGGACAATTTTTTAACGCTACAGATTTGCTTGCTTTATCTAATTTTTTTCTAGGTTTTTTAAGTAATTGATTTATTGTAGGCATTTTAATTTGAGTTAGAGACTTTATAGCAAACAAAAAAGAAAACGGCTTCATAAAAAATGTTAATAAAGAATATTAAGAAAAACTGTAAAAAAATATCAGGAGGTAACAAAAAAAATAGTAATACTAAGCTAAAAAAGCTAAGTTGTTTTCTATACAGCTTTATTAAAAAGTAAACTTTTATAAATTTCATTAAAATTCAAAGTAATGAAATCACTACCAAATACAGTAATATTAAAAAAGCAAAAGAGTATTGAAAATTTAATACTCAACAAATAAAATTTAAAATACGAAATTCTGTGTCAATAGTTAAAATGGAACTATTCTGCTCTATTTTTTCTCAATAAATTAAAAAATTTAGTATACTTGGTAAAAAAGTTGCGTAACACAAGACAGCAGCAGCGCCTAGAACAATAAAAGCATACTGGAAAGCTACTTTTAAAATGTCTATCTGGTAAGTGTATCAACTAGGTTTAAAAAAATTTAGTAATTGTCAAAAAGTTAGTGGTAAAATAAATAGGAATGAAATCGAGTTTGTTAAGATTCAAGTTACATTAAATAAATCTGTAACCTGTGTTATAATAAATTTTTTGTTAAAAAGTTTTAAAAAAGGATAAGTTAAAACTAAAAACAATCAATTCACATTATAAATTGAAATTATGCCACATAAAATGAAACTAATAAATATGTAAATAAAGCGAAATGTTATTTCAATTGAGTAAAAATAAATCAACGTTTTAGTTTTATACGCTTTTGAGTGTATTAGGATTTGAACCTAAGATCCATAAATTAAAAGTTTATTGCTTTACCTACTAAGCTATACACTCTTTAATTCCATTTGGTTCGTGTTTGGGAAGAATCGAACTCCCATTCTTTAAATTCGTAGTTTAACGCTTTGTCCTAATTAAGCTACAAACACAACCTACTTATAATAAGCAATAATGGATTCGAACCATTACCCTTTTCAGTGTAAATGAAATACTCTACCATTGAGTTAATTGCTCTTCTTCCTGAGCAGGATTCGAACCCGCAACCTTATGGTTAACAGCCATGTGCTCTACCAATTAAGCTATCAGGAATAGTACTTTAACTTTTTTCTTATAGAGGTGTATTTTTTCTTTAGGTTCGAAAATTGTGAGTGGTTTCGCGAAACCACTCACAATTTTCGAACCTAAAGAAAAAATACACCTCTATAAGAAAAATAGGGAGATGGTTGAGTGGGGATATAGTTTAACTTTGGTAAAACATATGTTTTGCATACATAAAATTATTGGTTCGAATCCAATTATCTCCAATCGTACACACAATCTATGAATAATGCGGCCCATCAGATTAAAATTACACTACCGCTACTTGGCAGATTTTGATTTTATGAATAAAGAATCTCAATTTACTAAAAATTTAGTAGACGCACCAAAATTGGATACTTTAATCGCTTGGTCGAAATTAAGTCAAACCAACTTTGAAAAAGACATTACTTTAAAAGCTTTAGTTTTGGAGTTACTTGGAAATCAGAAAATTTTTATCAAAACCACTGATAAAAAATTTTCTGAGAAACTCCTTTTTAAATTAACGTTTCGTAAGGATAACTTGTTTTCATTTTTAGATTCTTGCTTAAACACTATATTTTTGCACGATCGTAAACTTTGAGTTTGGGATAATATCCAAGTGGAAAATAAACTTCACTTTTACTTAAGTAACAATCTTATAAATAACTTCAATATAGCACCGATCCGTTTTATGTACTCTTTACAACTACCTAATTCATTTATACCGCTAAATCAAAAAAGCAAAGACAGGTCTTTTTACTTAATTCCCATGAGTAAAACCAAGAATTAATAGAAGTAGGAGAATAGCTTAATTGGTAGAGCTTTGGTTTTCAAAACCAATGGTCGGAGGTTCGAATCCTTCTTCTCCTGGCTTAAAATAAACTTATTAACAAAATGCTAAATTCTATTTTCATTTCGAGTCCGCTTGAGCAATTTGAAATTGTTACACTTTTTCCTTTAAGCATCGCGGGGTTAAATTTTTCTTTAACGAACTCAACTTTATTTATGCTAATTGCTTTTCTGATATCAACTTTATGAATCAGTTTAAGTTTTTATCAAAATACTCTAGTCCCAACTAATTGACAATTACTAAAAGAATCAATTTATGAAGTTACTGCAAGTATGGTTCAAGAAAATTTAGGTCCCAAAGGTGAGTTTTATTTTCCATTTATCTTTACGCTACATTTACTTCTGCTTTTCTGTAATTTAATTGGTATGGTCCCTTACAGCTTTACAGTTACCAGCCATATAGCTTTCACTTTTGGTTTAGCGCTTTCAATTTTTATTGGTATTAATATTATAGGAATTCAAACTCATGGTATAAAATTTTTTGCGCTGTTTTTGCCAAGAGGAGTCCCTTTACCAATCGTTCCATTAATAATTACTATTGAATTTCTGTCTTATACTATCAAAGTTTTCACTCTTTCAATTCGACTCTTTGCAAATATGACATCAGGACATACACTTTTAAAAATTATTGCTGGATTTGCTTGAACTATGCTTTCCGCAGGAGGCTTACTAGCTATTTTTCATTTAATTCCATTGGGATTACTTCTCGTTTTAATCGGTTTAGAATTAGCGATTGCTGGTTTACAAGCTTACGTATTTACTTTACTTACCTGTATTTATTTAAATGACGTATTAGAATTTCACTAGGAAAAAAACTAATTAATATTAAAAATGCCTCAACTAGATCGTATTATTGTATTCTCTCAAATTTTTTGATTGTTCATTATCTTCACTGCTTTTTACACTATTTTAACTCATTTCTTCCTTCCTAAATTTTTAACAGCACTTAAATCCCGAAAACAAATTATAGAAGTCAATGCGTCAGAAGTCACGAAAATTACAGAAAAATCAATCTTAAAACAAAACTTAATACAAAAAGTTTTAGTAGAAGATTTGGCTTTAATCAAAAATATCCTTGTTAACAATTTAAACGCAATCCTATCAACAAAACAAAATTTAAATATATCCATAATTGACGAAAAAATTGCTTTAATCATATTCAATACGGTGAAGTATTGTGATGCACAACTACTAAACTTTATTTCATTACGTCCCAAGTCACTAAACTTAAGGTCTAGTTAGATACAATATAAAATTACGATGTATTTACTTATTTTAGTACTACCTTTCATTGGAGCCTTAATTACAGGATTTGGTGGACGCTGGTTAGGTTACTACGGAGCCAGTATTTTTGCAACTGCGTGCGTTTCAACTTCGATGGCTCTTTCGCTACTAGCCTTTTATGAGATAGGGCTTTCCGGAACAGTTTGTTATATTTCGCTAAGTCCTTGGATTAGTTCAGGAACTTTAGACGTATCTTGGAGTTTTTTGTTCGATAGTTTGACAGTAGTTATGCTTGTTATAGTTACCGTTGTTTCTAGTTTAGTACATTTTTACTCAATTAGTTACATGCAAGATGATCCTCATTTTCCGCGATTTATGTCATATTTAGAAGTTTTTACTTTTTTTATGCTCGTACTTGTAACAGGTGATAATCTAATACAGATGTTTGTGGGTTGGGAAGGTGTAGGTTTAGCTTCTTATCTCTTGATAAATTTTTGATTTTCTCGCCTAGCAGCAAATCAGTCTGCAATAAAAGCGTTGGTTGTAAATAGAATTGGAGATTTTGGATTAAGTTTAGGTATTTTTTTAACTTTTTATATTTTTCAATCAGTTGATTACTTAACTATTTTTTCATTGACCCCATTACTTTCTTCAAATTATTTGCAATTTGCGGGATTAGAAGTGCACAGCTTGACTTTAGTGGGCATTTTTTTATTTATTGGAGCAGTTGGTAAATCTGCACAACTCGGACTACATACTTGGTTACCTGATGCAATGGAAGGACCAACCCCGGTATCCGCTTTAATTCATGCAGCAACTATGGTTACTGCTGGTGTTTTTCTTATGATTAGATTTTCGCCTTTGATTGAATTTTCCCCTGTTGTTCTAACCATATTAATTGTAGTAGGTTCATTGACAGCATTCTTTGCTGCTATGACTGGTACGTTTCAAAATGATCTGAAACGTGTAATTGCATATTCAACTTGTAGTCAATTAGGTTACATGATTTTCGCTTGCGGATTATCTTGTTACAACACCAGTATTTTTCATTTATCAAATCATGCATTTTTTAAGGCGTTGTTATTTCTTAGTGCAGGGTCCGTTATTCATGCAGTTTCGGACGAACAAGACATGCGACGTATGGGAGCGCTAGTTAAGTTTTTACCAACAACGTATTCATTAATGTTGATTGGATCACTAGCTTTAGCAGGATTTCCGTTTTTAACCGGATTTTATTCAAAAGATTTTATAATTGAATTAAGTCAAGTCTCACTAAACCCAAATCTAAATAATACTAGTGGAGCTTTTGCCTGTTGATTAGGCAGCTTGTCAGTTTTTTTTACAGCCTTTTACTCATTTCGATTGATTTACTTGACTTTTCTGAATAGTACTAACTCAAACAAAAGTATTCTTCACAACATTCACGAATCTTCGAACTTCATGCTACTGCCGTTAATTATTTTAAGTATTGGAAGTATATTTATTGGCTACTTGACAAAAGATTTGTTCATTGGACCAGGAACTGACTTTTGAAAATCATCTATTTTTATTTTACCGAACCATTCGTATTTTGTTGAAGCTGAATGGCTCGAAACAAAAATTAAATGATTACCATTTACATTAAGTATCTTCGGAATTTTATTAGCTAGCTTAATAAATTTAACTTTCTTTAAATTTTATTTGCATGTGAAGTTTTTCAAATTTTGAATGTTTTTAATAAATAAAAAATGATACTGAGATGCAATATATAATAAAACGTTCGTCTATCCTATTTTAAAATTTGGTTACTTTGTCTCTTTTAAAAATCTAGATCGTGGGTTTATTGAGTTATCAGGACCTTACGGCCTGTCGAAGTTAGTTTCAATATGATCCAGAATTTCAGTTAGATTGCAAACCGGTCAGCTAACACACTATATTTTTTTTATGAGTATTGGTTTATGTTTACTTTTTGGTATTGCGTTAAACTCAGTGCATGACTTTAATCTAAACTTACGTATGTTAAGTTTTTATTTAGTTTTAATTTTTTTCACTTAAATAAATTACAGAGAGTCTATAGCTTAAAGGTTAGAGCGTACGCGTGTGACATGTTAGTACTATGAACATTACTATGTAAATAATACTCGTTTCGTAGCGAATTAATTTTCTATACAAGTGCAATTCTTGTTATTAGATTCAAAATAAAATTATGATTTATAATAAGTTAATAAACAAAGTTAAAGCTAAATCATTAAAAAAATTCAATGAGCACGAACAGGAATTTGTTGAAAACATCAATACTCTAAATTTTTGAAATGTATAAGCTAGGAAGCGTATACTTAGCTTGAATCTTTTAAACTTTAAAACTCGGTGTAAAGCAAAGCTCTAAAAATTTTATAAATAGAAAATTGAAACATGTTTTGGGATAAATATTAAAGCAAATGTTTTTTTGTAACGAAAAAAATACGCCCACAATATTAATTTTGGAAATTATCTTCAAAATTGAAGCTGTATGATAAGAAATTATCACGTACAGTTTACCGCAGAGGTACAAGTATCGACTGCAACTTGATAAGCGTAAGGTTGATTGTTCGAATCAATCTAGACTCAATTAATAAATTCAAAGGGTAATTTAATGACAAGCATAGAAATCCTTAATCCTCTTATTTTAACATCAGTCACTCCAATAGCAGGGGTAATCATTCTTTTTTTAATTCCTTCAGTAAACGAGACATGGTGCCGCATTCTTGCATTATGGGTAACATGCCTAACCTTTATTTTTTCATTACTTTTATGAATTCAATTTGAATCTAACTCATCTTTCTTTCAATTTTATCAAGCATTCTTATGATTTCCGTCTCTAAATTTTTATTATTCGATTGGAGTTGATGGAATTTCCTTATTTTTTATTATTTTAACCACTTTTTTAAGTATTACTTGTATCTTAGTGAGTTGGAGTTCCGTTAAAATTTTTCTGAAGGATTATTTAATTTGCTTCTTAGTCTTAGAGTTTCTTTTAATTCAGGTTTTTTGTGTTTTGGACTTATTTTTATTTTATATTTTTTTTGAAAGTGTGCTGATTCCCATGTTTTTAATAATCGGTGTTTGAGGATCTCGGGAACGCAAAGTTAGGGCGGCATACCAATTTTTCCTTTATACATTAGTAGGGTCCTTGCTTATGTTGTTAGCTTTAATCAGTATTTACTTCACTACGGGTTCGACTGAGATCCAGGTCTTGTGACAATATCATTTCTCTGAGTTCAACCAAATTTTGCTATGGCTAGCATTTTTTGCGAGTTTCGCAGTTAAAATCCCAATGATTCCATTTCATATATGATTACCTGAAGCTCATGCCGAAGCTCCTACAGCTGGATCAGTTATTCTAGCTGGTATACTATTAAAGCTAGGGGGTTATGGCTTTTTAAGGTTTTCCTTACCAATGTTTCCAAGCGCATCAATTTATTTTACACCACTTGTTTTTACCTTAAGTTTAGTCGCTATTATATACGCATCATTAACTACGTTACGTCAAATTGATTTAAAAAAAATTATTGCTTATTCTTCTGTTTCACACATGGGATTTGTAACGATTGGAATATTTTCGTTAAATATTCAAGGTATAGAAGGAAGTATTTTGTTAATGTTAAGTCATGGTTTAGTATCTAGTGCTTTATTCTTATGTGTAGGGGTACTTTATGATCGTTATAAGACGCGGGTTATTAAATATTACAGTGGATTAATCCAAGTTATGCCTATTTTTGGTATATTTTTTTTATTTTTTTCTTTCGCTAACATTGGATTTCCGGGAACTAGTAGTTTTATCGGGGAACTCTTAGTATTGGTTGGAGCTTTTCAGATTAGTACTACCTTAACTTTTTTTGCAACAATAGGGGTAATTTTAGGCGCTGCTTATTCAATTTGGCTTTTTAATCGAGTAAACTTTGGTGTATTAAAATTACAATATTTTAGTTATTTTCAAGATATTTCGCGCAGAGAATTTTGAATTTTATGCCCATTAGTTTTGATAGTTTTATGAATGGGGATTTATCCAGTAGTGTTTTTAAATGAAATGCATTTTTCTGTAATAAATTTAATTCAACAACTAGTCTAAAAAATTATCGTAAAATATGTTTGACTTATCATGACTTTTTTTACGCTTAGCAGCGTTATTTACTCTTGGAGGTTTTTTAATTGATGTAGAGATCTTTGCACTTGTTACAGGATTTTTGTTTTGTCATATACATTTAGGACTAAAAACTATAATAAGTGATTACATTCACACTAAAAAAATTAAATTAGTATTAACTATTCTGACCCGTGTTTCAGCTATCGAACTGACTAGATACGTGTTAGAATTGTTATTGTAAACATAAAATTATTTATGAACGAATTCTTATACAACATTTATACAATTACTACTGAAACATATATAATAATAGGTATTTGTTTACTTTTAATTTACGGTGTTCTTTTAAGTACTTTTCCAAGGTTGGGATACCCCTTACTAAATCAAAATTTAGGTTATTTATCCCTACAAATTCTAGTCCTTAGCTTAATTTTAGTTTATTCGCAGCATCCTACAACATTACTTAGTTGAAGTAATTTTTTAGTAAACGACCTTTTTACTTACGGAGCAAAAATTATTACTTTATTATCTTCTGCGAGCTGAGTTTTTTTAACTTTGCGTTACTCAAAACTAGAAAGAATTAACCCTTTCGAATATTGAATATTGATATTACTAGCAGTATTAGCAATGTTATTTGTTTTACAAGCTTTTGATATTTTAACAGTGTATTTAGCCATAGAATTTCAAAGCTTAGTGTTTTATATATTAGCTAGCTTCAAACGTAACTCAGAATTTTCAACAGAAGCTGGCCTAAAATATTTTGTTCTAGGGGCTTTCTCTTCTGCGTTATTACTTTTTGGCTTATCGATTATTTATGGATTAACCGGATTAACAAATTTAGGTGATTTATCAAATTTTTTTTCTGGAATACTAATAGACGACTTGTTTACTAATGTAGGTGTTATAGTGAGTCTTACCTTTATTATAGTTGCACTTTTATTTAAATTAAGTTCTGCTCCTTTTCATATGTGAGCACCTGATGTATACGAAGGCTCGCCCACATCTATCACAGCTTTTTTTTCTATAATGCCAAAATTGGTTATCCTATCTCTGCTGTTCCGATTTTTAACTTTTTCTTTCCATGACTTTTTACTGTATTGAAGAAGTATTATTTTAATTTGTACTTTATTATCTTTACTGATTGGTACTTTAGGTGCTTTTTCACAAACAAAATGAAAGCGTTTTCTTGCTTATAGCTCAATAACTCATGTAGGTTTTTTTCTCTTAGCATTATTGACGGGAGGTTTCGAAAGTGTGTCAAATATAATTTTCTACATGGTTGTTTACGTTGTAACACTTCTAGGAACATTTTCATTTATTGTTAATTTCAGAATTCTAAAGTACCCTAACCACTACCAGTCACGGTACCTGCAAGATTTAGACTCTTTAGCTAAATCAAATTCACTACTTGCTTTTTCGGTAACATTAATATTATTTTCAATGGCTGGCATACCTCCATTAGCAGGATTTTTTGCGAAATTTTTTATTTTGTTTACTGCTTTGCAAACTTACGCGGTTGGGGTTAGTGTATTCGCTGTTTTAATAAGTTGCATAGCAAGCTTTTACTATATCCGACTTATAAAAATCATGTACTTTGGAAATCCAAATTGTTGAGCTATAAATTATCCAGTGGACAAATTTAGTTCGATAATACTAGGTATATCTGTTTCAATTATTTTGCTTTTATTTTTAGACGTCGAAATGATTTCCGTATTATCAACTTTAATGTCCTTAACATTTTAAATAAATAAGTCTACAAACATGCTTATAGTCACTGCACTTTTAAAAATATTAATAATAATTCTTCCTTTGTTAATAGCTGTCGCTTACATGACTTTGGCAGAACGCAAAGTTATGGCAGCTATGCAACGTAGAAAAGGTCCTAACATAGTAGGAATTTTCGGTTTATTACAACCGTTAGCTGACGGACTCAAACTTTTTGTAAAAGAAACTGTATTGCCATCTAGTGCTAACCTAAGTATATTTGTTTTAGCACCAATTTTAACTTTTTTTTTAGCTTTACTTTCTTGATGCGTATTACCTCTTGGTGAAGGTATGGTGTACGCTGATATAAACATAGGTGTCTTATACATTTTAGCTATTTCTTCGTTAGGTGTATACGGTATTATAATGTCGGGTTGAGCCAGTAACTCAAAATATGCTTTTTTAGGCGCACTTCGTTCCGCAGCCCAAATGGTTTCGTATGAGGTTTCAATTGGCTTAATATTAATAAACGTATTGTTATGTGCTGGTTCCTTAAACTTTAGTGAAATTGTCTTAGCACAACAAAATATTTGATATGCGATTCCTCTATTTCCTATATTGATTATGTTCTATATTTCTATTCTTGCTGAAACAAATAGGGCTCCTTTTGATTTGCCTGAAGCTGAAGCTGAGCTTGTAGCAGGTTACAACGTTGAATATTCCGCTATGGGATTTGCACTGTTTTTTTTAGGAGAATACGCGAACATGATTCTAATGTGCAGTTTGACAACGATCTTATTTCTAGGTGGCTGACTTCCGCTTTACAACCTTACAATTTTTTATTGAATTCCTCCGGCTATCTGGTTTGGGTTGAAAACAACGCTGTTACTTTTTGGCTTTATTTGAGTACGTTCAGCGTTTCCAAGATATCGTTATGACCAATTAATGCGCTTGGGTTGAAAAATATTTCTGCCTTTAGCTTTAGGTTGAGTTTTTTTAGTTTCCGGAATTTTACTAAGCTTTAATTGATTGCCTTAAAAATGAAGTTGATTTTTCAAGAATACTCTATAATTTTAATTTTTCTAGCACTTGCACTTGCACTATCCTTTATAATTTTTACTTTATCGTACTTTATCGTACCTCAAAATGCAGACCAAGAAAAGGTAAGTGCGTATGAATGCGGTTTCAATCCTTTTGATGATGCGCGTGCAACATTTGATGTACGTTTTTACCTAGTTGCAATCCTTTTTTTGATTTTTGATTTAGAAATTAGTTTCCTTTTTCCTTGGTCATTAACCTTAGGAAGCATTTCGTTGTTTGGATTTTGGACTATGATTATTTTTTTAGTCATTTTAACTATTGGCTTTGTTTACGAATGATACAAAGGCGCTTTAGAGTGAGAATAAAAGTTAGTAAAAGTTTTTAACTTAAAAAGTGAAACTAAGAAAATACTCGATCCCATTCCGAACTCGAAAGTAATTTTATCTTTACTAAAAATACTATAAACATGGGAATTTTAGTCAGTTAAAAATTAAATTATTTTATTCATGAAAACTATTACTAACAAAAAATCTGTTATACTAACTATTTTATTTACTTCTAGTAATGTTTTATACACATTAACGAACTTAACTGGAGAAGTAATACTTTGAACATCAGCAGGCTCAAAAAAAGTCAAAGGTACAAAAAAAGTAACATCAACTACAATATTAGTAATAACAAAATTTATAATAAAACGTATTACAGAACTTGGTTACAAGTATATGCATATAAAACTCAAAGGATTTAAAAAAAATAAAAAAATTGCTCTAAAGCATTTAAAAACAAAACAAGTAAGCATATTATCTGTTTGTGATAACTCGGCTTTAGCGCACAATGGTTGCAAACAACCAAAGACCAGAAGAATTTAGTAATGGCGAAGTAGTTCAGCTGGTCAGAACATTGGAATCATAATCCAAAAGTCATAGGTTCGAATCCTATTTTCGCTACCATGGAGGCTAGATTGCAGAGTGGTTATGCGGAAGATTGCAAATCTTTTTACATTGGTTCGAATCCAATTCTAGCTTTTACAAGAGGCTTATACTATAAAAACTAAATAAAAATATGAACGTTACTCTTCAAAGTGCAAAAATGATTGGTGCTGGCTTGGCAACTATTGGTTTAACTGGTGTAGGAGCTGGTGTAGGAATCGTTTTCGGATCATTAGTAATGGCTTACGCACGTAATCCTTCTTTAAAACAACAATTATTTGGATATACGATTTTAGGTTTTGCGTTAACGGAAGCTGTAGCTTTATTTGCGTTAATGATGGCTTTTTTAATTTTATTTACTTAAACATTACTACGTAGGGTATAACGAAAATGGTTATCGTGCTTGCTTTGGGTGCAAGAAGTTACAGGTTCGAATCCTGTTACCCTAATATATAAACCAATTTGGATGAATGGTTGAGTGGTTGAAAACGTCAATTTTGAAAATTGAAATAAAGTAATTTATCGTAGGTTCGAATCCTACTTCATCCGTAAAGTCTGGATAGCTCAGCGGTTAGAGCATAGAGCTGAAAATTCTTGAGTCATGGGTTCGAATCCCATTCTGGACATTTAAGTAAAGTTTTTTTATCATATCAATACAAAAATTAATGTCACGTAATTATAATTATAATCGACCAATTTCTCCTCATCTTAGTGTTTACTTACCGCAAGTATCTTCGATGTTTTCTATTTGACATAGACTTTCCGGGGTATTATTAATAACCGGATTTTTAATTTTTTTATTAGTTTTAAATTTAGCAATACAATTAGATTCAAAGATTTTTTTACTTTTTATCTTTTTACCAACTTGATTTTTACATTTTTTTTATTTAACTTATTTTTTTATTTTTATGTATCACGCTTTAAATGGACTTCGACATATTACTTGAGATTTATTTTTATTTTTAGAAGTCAAAGAGCTAAATTTATCAGCTATTATCTTAGTTCTTCTTTTATTTTTTATATTAATAAAAACTATAATTACTCTATAAAATGTTTTTGCAAACAAAAGAAAATAAAATAAATCTGTTTAACTTTAGACCATTAACCACTCAAAAGTACTTAAGAATTTATCGATGAAATCCTTATTTAAGTAAAAAACCTTGATTTAATATTTATCCTATAGCGTTGCAAAATTGCGGTCCTATGGTACTGGATGCTCTAATTCAAATAAAAGAAACTCAAGACTCCACTTTAACATTTAGACGTTCATGCCGTGAAGGCATATGCGGCAGTTGTTCCATGAATATAGACGGTGTAAACGGTTTAGCTTGTCTTCAACCTCTGAATACTCGCAAAAAATTTATTACAGTATATCCTCTTCCGCATATGCACATCATCAAAGATTTAATTCCAGATTTAACTAATTTTTACTCTCAGTACTACTCAATTAAGCCTTGATTATCAAATTCAACTTACCCAAAACGCGAATATTTACAATCAAAAATAGATCGCTTAGAATTAGATGGATTGTATGAATGTATCCTTTGTGCTTGTTGCTCTACAAGTTGCCCCAGTTATTGATGAAATCATGATAAATACTTAGGACCTGCGATTTTGTTGCAAGCTTATAGATGAATAGCAGACTCACGCGACAACTCTACTGAAAAAAGGCTAAACTTTTTAAATCACAAAATGCGTTTGTTTAGGTGTCATACGATTATGAACTGTAGTAGGGCTTGTCCGAAGTCTTTGAATCCAGGTAAAGCAATATCATTAATTAAATATAAAATTTTAAAACTTTAGGCGGAGAGAGCTCGGTTAGGTTGAGCAATAGACTGTGACTCTAAAGGTTATGGGTTCGAATCCCATTCTTCGCCCTTTTGCGAAAATAACTCAATGGTAGAGTATAATCTTGCCAAGATTAAAGTTGAGGGTTCGAATCCCTTTTTTCGCTTTTATTATTTTTAAAACTATGAGTATCGATTTTTTTCTATTTATATTATTTTCTAGTTTCGCTTTAGTATCTTCTTTATTAGTTATTAGCTTAAAAAACGCTGTTCATTCCGTACTGTTTTTAATTTTAGTTTTTTGTAACATCGCAGGACTTCTTTTACTTTTTGGTGCTGAATTTTTATCTTTTATGTTACTAATTGTTTATGTAGGCGCTATAGCTGTTTTATTTCTTTTTGTCGTAATGATGTTGAACATCAAAGTAGCATCAACTACCATTAATTCATTTTCTGTTTTACCTGTGGGTATTCTAATTTTTTTAATATTGTTCAGTCAGTTATCGAGTATCGCTACTAATTTTGATATTTTTAATTTACAGCAACACGATCTGGTTTGGGTTTCTTGAATTTTAGAGAAAGATAACACAACAAATATTGAAGTAGTTGGTAAAGTTTTATATACACATTTTAGCCTGCTATTTTTGTTATCTAGTCTAATTTTATTAGTTGCCATGATTGGAGCAATTGTTTTAACTATGCACCAACGAACTGATGTCCACAAACAAAAAATTGATATTCAATTGGCTAGAAATTTTGATGGGGCAGTAAAATTTATTACATTACGTAAATAACGGATATGATGAAATTGGTAGACGTGTTAGGTTTAGATTCTAATGATGTAAATCGTGAGGGTTCGAATCCCTCTATCCGTAAAAATATTTTTAAGAATATTAAATAAAACTAGTATTCAACTTGAAAAAATTCATAAGTTAATATTTATTTTTAATAAAAACTACGTTTAATAAAGAAGCGGTGTTTAGAATCAATAAGTCTAAGTTACTTGCAATTGAACTTGTATTTAGAAAAAATGGTGGGTAATACGCTTTTACTCTTAAATTTTAAGCAAATCTAGGTGACATGAGAAAATTGTTAAAATTGAGACAACATGCAAGAATCAAATTTTTTACAAACAAAATTATTTTTATTGTTAGGTAAACTTGCGAATTTAATATGTTTTAGAATTCAGGACGTTTCAAATTGTTATATATTTCTATGTACAATATGCTATACATTTTTAGCACACAAAGGTGTAATGCAGAAAGTATAATTTTAGTATTTACTATAATGTGGAAATAAGTAAAGCCTTATTTTTAAAAATAAGGCTTTTAAGCGTTTTATGATTGTTTTTGGCAAATAATTAAGTATTCATGAAAATTCAGATACCAATTTATTGCCTTTCTTAGGGAAAACCGAGCGTTTTTTATTAGAATTTAAAAATTAAATAAATAAATAATACTTTAACTGCAAAACTTCCAACAAATGTTGGTGCGGAAGTTTTGCAGTTAAAGTATTATTTATTTATTTAATTTTTAAATTCTAATAAAAAACGCTCGGTTTTCCCTAAGAAAGGCAATAACACTAAAAAATAAAAAAAATAATAAACGCTAGCTAATTGACCTATCAAAACATAAGGTTCTTCTACCGGCATACCTCCAATTCAACCTAGTATTAAACAGCAACTTACCATTGTTCAATATAAAAACTTATAAATTGGTCTGAATCGAGAACTTCGTATTTCAGTACTATGAATTCAAGGAAGTAATGCTAATATAGCAATTGCTGAAATCATAGCTATTACACCGCCTAGCTTATGAGGTATGCTTCGCAGAATAGCATAAAAGGGTAAAAAATATCATTCTGGAACAATATGAGCTGGTGTTACCATAGGATTTGCTTCGATGTAGTTGTCTGGATGGCCTAAGATGTTAGGAGAAAAATAAACAAATCCAGAGAAAAAAATTACGAGTATAATTAATCCTAAAAAATCTTTTATTATAAAGTAGGGAAACATACTAATTTTGTCAACGTTTGAATCAATCCCTAAAGGATTTCCAGAACCGTCTTGATGTAGCACTGCCAAATGAACAAGAGAAGCTGCCGCAATTACGAATGGTAATAAATAATGCAGACTGAAAAATCGATTTAACGTTGCATTATCAACTGAAAAACCTCCTCAAAGCCAAGCTACGATAGAATTGCCAATTAAAGGTACAGCAGAAACTAAGTTTGTAATAACAGTAGCTCCTCACAAACTCATTTGACCTCAGGGCAAAACATAACCAATGAACGCCGTAATAATCATGAGAAGAAATATAATTACACCAACAACTCAAACTCAATGCCTTGGTTTAGTATAGGAACCAAAATATAGACCTCTAAATATATGAATGTAAACTACGATGAAAAACATGGATGCTCCATTTGCATGAATATAACGAAGTAATCAGCCGTAATTTACGTCACGCATAATATGTTCAACACTTGCAAATGCTAAATCTACATGTGGTGTATAATGCATAGCAAGAAAAATCCCAGTTAAAATTTGAATACCTAAACAGATAGCAGATAAAAATCCAAAGTTTCAAGCATAGTGAATATTTATAGGGGTAGGGTAATCAATTAAATGATCGTTAACAATAGAAATAAGTGGACGCTTAATTAAACGCATTTTCTTTAAATATTTAAAGAAGTATTTTGAGAAATAAAAGTACTCGCTACTGGACTCGAACCAGTAACTCTTGAAATGAGAACGGATTTTAAATCCATCGTGTTTACCTTTTTCACCAAGCGAGCTAAGTTTCTGGTGTAAAAGGATTCGAACCTTTATATGACAGCGTCAAAAGCTATTGCCTTACCATTTGGCTATACACCATAAATTGTAGAACGTTTATTAACGTTATTAATTATACTTAATTTCTTAAAGCGGGTAACGGGATTCGAACCCGTAAGATTTTAGTTTGGAAAACTAATGAATTTACCAATTCATCTATACCCGCCTGATTAAATAGTTTCAAAGTATTCTCTTAAAGAGATTTTATAAAAACACTCAAAATTTGCAAATTTTAATTTTTGAACATAAAATTGTCTTAGTAATACGATACGATATAACTTTTTTGAGAGTAATAAAGCTAAAAGCTTTGCTGTTTGCTGTTCTAGGCGCTGAGTAAACAAGAGCTTACTTAAATAAATTGTCTGCGAGTCCTTGATTAAGAAAGTCACTAATTTATTATGAACCGCTTTATTTAAAACAACAAAATGATTTTTTAGTGTTTCAAAATCTGAAGTCAGATTTTGAAATTTCTGCTGGACTTTTGAATTAATAAAAAGCCTTTGCTCAACTTGACTTAAAGATTCAATAAAAGTTTGTTGAATCTTTGTTGAGCGATCTAAAAAGTCTAAACTCACTGATTCACGTAAACGGTTAAAAATTAGTCAGCAAAAAGCTATAAAGCAAAATAAAATGAGAATTTCTTCATTTAGCAACAATATACTTTGTGAAACTAAAAAAAGAAAGGTTAAGGCTAAAAGACTAAAATTTACCATTAATTTATAAACCTCCTCACCAATATATAGACACAAATAGAAACAATCAAACAACATCAACGAAATGTCAATATCAGGCTGCTGATTCAAAACCAAAATGGTGTTGTTGTGTCAATTGGTATTGTAATAATCGGACTAAGCAAATAAATAAAGATAATGTTCCAACAAAAACGTGAAATCCGTGAAATCCAGTTGCCATATAAAAAGTTGATCCATAAATCCCATCTGATAATCTAAAATCAGCCATATTGTATTCGTAAGCTTGTAAACTAGTAAAAATAATGGCTAGTATAACAGTTAAAGTTAAACTTATAATAGCTTGTGAGCGAAAGTTAGCAACTATAGCATGGTGGCATCACGTAACAGTACAACCTGATAATAACAAAATTAATGTGTTTAAAAAAGGAATTTCTCAAGGATCAAGTACACTTATACCTTTTGGTGGTCACATAGAACCAATTTCTACAGTAGGAGCTAAACTACTATGAAAAAATGCTCAAAAAAATGCGAAAAAAAATAAAATTTCTGACACAATGAAAAGGATTACCCCATAACGTAAACCTTGCTGCACAATTCCTGTATGATGCCCTTCAAAAGTGGATTCCCTAATTACATCGCGTCACCACACGAACATAGTTAATAGAAGCATGACAAAACCAATTGTTAATACAAAACTTCCGCTATTATAAGCATGCATATACATAACTCCTCCTACAGTACATGAAAATGCAGAAAGTGAAGCTACAAATGGTCAAGGGCTTGGATCCACAAGATGAAAAGGGTGTCTTTGTATAGATTTTGAAATCTGAGTTAAAAAAGCCATTTTTACAATTACTATTTTGATATTTGTTTGAAAAATTGTTTGATCAATTCACGAAAGTTTTTAACAATTTGTGAATTTGAATTAAAAAATAATAAAAATAAAATAATTAATAAAATTAATTGTATTACAGAAATTCTCATAAATCTATTCGCTTAATTTATTAGAGATTCAAGTAATATAATTTGGTAATGAGACCGCTTCAACAACAATAGGCATAAACCCATGATTAATTCCACAAATCTCGCTGCATTGCCCATAATACAATCCTTCTCGTTTTATAAACAATGAAGTTTGATTTAAACGGCCAGGAATTGCATCACATTTTACTCCTAATGATGGTACAGCTCAACTATGTAAAACGTCAGCTGCTGACACAATGACGCGAATATGAGTATTAGTAGGAACGATCATTCTATTGTCTACTTCCAATAGTCTAAATTGGCCTAATTCTAAATCTTCCTCTGGAAGCATGTAACTGTCATATACAACCGCTTCACCTTCTTCGTTTAAGTAGTCTGAATATTCATAACTTCAATATCATTGATGACCCAAAGTTTTAATAGTTATTGCCGGAGAAATTATTTCATCCATAGCGTATAGTAAAGAAAACGAAGGAACTGCAATGACTAAAAGAATAAGTGCAGGCGTTACAGTCCAAATTATTTCGATTAGTGTTCCGTGGGATACAGAAGAAGGTATGGGATTTTGGTTAAATTCAAAATGCCAAAGTGTTCTACCTAACATTCATGAAACAAAAATAGAAATTACACAAATAAAAAACATCAAATCGTGGTGTAAATTTATAATTCCTTCCATAATAGGAGTTGCAGGGTCTTGGAACCCTAGTTGCCAATCCTCTGCAACATCACTAAACACAGCGGTAGGAAAAAAGGTTAAGAAACTTATCAAAAGCAAACTTTTAATTAGTAATAAAAAATTCATAATTTATTTTTCTGTTGTCTCACAAACTAGAGGCATTTCTTCAAAAGTATGGTAAGCAGGAGGTGAACTAATAGATCACTCTAGTGTAGAGCTTCCTTTTTGTAGAACTTTATCAAAATCTCAAGGCGCATCAGCACATACATTATTTGACGTTAAAGAAACAAAAACTAAATAAAAAAAGAATAAAGTACTTAGGAAAGCAACATAAGAACCGTAAGAAGCTAACAAATTTCATCCTGCGTATGCATCAGGGTAGTCAGGAATTCGTCTTGGCATACCTGCTAATCCTAAGAAATGCATTGGCATGAACGTCAAGTTAACACCAATAAAAGTTGATCAAAAGTGAATTTGACCTAACACTTCGGGATATTGTAAACCAGTAATTTTACCGAACCAGTAGTAAAATCCAGCAAAAATTGCGAATACTGCTCCCATTGACAAAAGTAGAGTAGGAAATCAAACTTTTTATGTTTTAAAAGCCTCTCTCCGAACCGTGCATGCAACTTTCACTGCACACGGCTCTCCATTCATTGCGTAGTTATAAGAAAAAATGTACTTGATAATTATTTTCTAAAGCTTTAGTAAAAAATTTGTAGGTAGCGTATTATTTTTTATTAAAGTAAAATTGCTAAGTAGGATAGATGGTGATTTTTGGAATATTGTTCCTGCAATTACAATAACGTTTGTGTAAAAAGCGTTATTTTAGTTTATACCACGAATTTACTTAATTCCTTAGCACTTTGGTTTTCATTTTGTAAACTTTTTGTAAGAAACTCTTGGATAAGATATCTGATTCTTTTGCTTTTTACCAGAAGATACAGTTAGGTCTTTTCCAAATTTTTTAAATACTTTTCTCAAAGTATTTAATTTTAATTTTGAAGCAAAAGTAAGAGCACAAGAATATTTTAAAATGAAATGAGTTTTCTTAGCAAATTGTTTATAATTTGAAGCCATACTGTAATGACCAAACAATTTTGATTCGAATATTAAATACTCTTTTATGATTTTATGCAAAGGCATATGAATTAATCTTCCATAACATGTCGGGTTTTGTGAATTTCTACAATACCCAATCAAGGTTAATTTTTTAACGACTTCTTTAATCGGAACATTCATTATTGGTTCGTTAGCTAGACCAATAGTAGTTTTTGTAAATTTTTTTTGTAAATTTTTTGTTTTGCTTTTGCTTAAATTTAAAGTGCGGATGTTATATCCCAAAAAGAATACTCCATTCGTAGAAGCATGCGCTATTTTAATTTTCTGAAAATTAAAAGCTGAGTTAAAGTAGTTTTGAAGTAATTTAAATATCTCATTCTTAATTTCAACGCATTCCTTCTTAGATCCATTTATTCCAATGAGAAAATTGCCGTTGTATCTTACGTATCTTACTTGCTCAGATTTTTGATTTCATTCAGTATTTGAAATTCGAGCTATATCTATATGGTCTAATTTTGCCTTTTTTCTTTTGTCAAAATCTTTTAATATTCTTAATATTCTAAAGTCAAAATCATATAGACAAGCATTAAATAATACTAAACCAATACTTTTTTCTTGAGTTGAATCAATTTCTAGATAGGAAGAATTATTGCTGACATTTTTTAGGCGTTCGTTTTTTAAAATTTTAAAAAACGTATCTATAAATGGTTGGTCATTAATAAATTTCTCAAGCGTTAATATTAAAGTGCTATAATTTATACGATTACAGTATTCAAATATATTTCCTTCGATAAATCAACGGGATGAACCCATCTGTATACGAACTTGGTTAAGAGCCATATGACGAGTTTTTGTTGGCTTGAAGCTAAGCAAATTCATATTATCAAATATTTTTTCAAAAACAATTTCAAGTAATTGTTCCAAAGTTTTGTGAATGATTTCTAGAAATAAAATTTCTCTAAAATACTCGTTGTCTTGTAATTTGAAAGACATCTTTCTTTCAACCGAATTTAAAATAATATTTCCGCTAAAGATTTTTTTTGATGCATCTTCAAATCATGCTTTATTGGTATTGTTTACGCTAACCTTACCGAATTTCGTAGTTAAAAAACTCTTCCTTGATTTTACTTTATGATAACACTCTTCTAAAAATTCAGGGATTTTTAAGAAATCTGAAAGTCCTTGAATCTTTTCCCCTGTTTTTATAAAAAAATTTGCTTGTACATTTATTTCTTCTAACTTGAATTTTATAAGCTCTTTGCTCGAAAGTAAAGGCTGTTGACTTGCAATTGAACTAAGACCCTTCCGCAACCCTTTTTCAGGGTTATGTACTACGATCTTTCCGAATCCTCCCACCTTTCGGTAATCAGGATTTCCCGAGTTCTTAAATAAAACGTCTGAGTCTGTCCTTAGGTCTCCCACAAAATTAAAAATTCTAACTGAATCTCGGGTTCTCAAACACTTCTGTATTTTCTTAACTATGTAAAAGAAAATACTGAGTTGACAATTATTATCATGATAATTTGGGGCTTTTTCCCCACCTTTTTGCTTAAAGGGATTCGTCATCCTAACCGTAGACAGCGTAGCTCAAAGTATACTATCTCAATACTTTTTTTTCGACATGCTATTGTCCCGTCTTGGTTGGCCCAATTTTGGTAAGTCGAATGCTTTAATATATAAATATCCTGAAATATTTAGAAGTGTTGCTATATATTTAATCATGTATTCACGTTAAATTTCGTTTTATTTAATTAAACGGCGCACCATAGTGAAAATGTGCAACGACATAATAAGTGTCATGTAAACTAATATCTAAACCTGAGTTAGCTAACACTATCCCAGTTAAACCTCCTATTGTAAATAGAAAAATAAAACCGATTGCAAATAGCATTGGTGTTTTTAAATGGATTGATCCCTCTCACATCGTTGCTATTCAACTAAAAATTTTAATACCAGTCGGAACTGCAATAATCATTGTCGCAGCAGTAAAGTAAGCTCTTGTATCAACATCTAGGCCTACAGTATACATATGATGAGCTCAAACAATAAATCCTAACACACCAATGGAAACCATTGCATATACCATGCCTATATAACCGAAAACTGGTTTTCTTGAAAAAGTTGAAACTATATGACTAACCATACCAAACCCAGGAAGTATTAAAATGTAAACTTCGGGATGACCGAAAAATCAAAATAAATGTTGGTATAAAACAGGATCACCTCCACCTGCTGGATCGAAAAAAGAAGTATTAAAATTACGATCAGTTAAAAGCATTGTGATTGCTCCTGCTAAAACAGGAACGGCTAATAATAATAAAAATGCTGTTACAAAAATAGATCAAACAAATAATGGCATCCTATACATACTTTGGCCAGGATTGCGCATATTTAAAATTGTAGAAATAAAATTAATTGCTCCCAAAATAGATGATGCTCCTGATAAATGAAGGCTAAATATTGCTAAATCCACAGCACCGCCTGAGTGGCTTTGTATCGAGCTTAGAGGAGGATAAACAGTCCATCCAGTTCCTACCCCTACTTCTACAACTGCAGAAGCTAAAAGTAAACAAAGAGATGGGGGAAGTAATCAAAAGGAAATATTATTTAATCTAGGAAATGCCATATCCGGACTTCCAATCATTATGGGTACCAGTCAATTACCAAAACCACCGATCATTACAGGCATAACCATAAAAAAAATCATCAAAAATGCATGTGCAGTAATTAAAACATTATAAACTTGATGGTTGCCTAATAACAGATGATTGCCAGGTTGCGCTAGTTCCATGCGGATTAGCATAGACATACAACCACCTAAAATTCCGGAAAAAGCTCCGAAAATTAAGTAAAGCGTTCCTATATCTTTGTGATTAGTTGAAAAAATTCAGCGAGAAACTCATTGGAAAAAGAAAGATTGCATTTTTATAACTTAATCCAAGTACTTAATCTTTTCTAACCTGGATTCTTAAAACGAGAGAGACGGGATTCGAACCCGCAACTTTTAGTGCGACAGACTAACACTCAGCCTTTGAGTTTCTCCCTCTACAACTTAGTTTTCTTTTTTGATTAAAATTACTTTGGCTGGAATTTTTTTTCTTATAAAACCGAAAACTTCTATTAATTGCTGATAAGATATTTTGTCAAACTCAAATAATATTAATCCCGGTTTTAAGAAAACGGCTTTTGAGTAAATTACACCTTTACCTTTACCCATTCGAGATTCTTGGCTTAATTTTGTTAAATTTAGGTTTAAATTAACTAAGCTTCATAGTTTAAATGCCTTTTTATTATTATTTGATAATTCTTTCAATTTTCTAATAATAGACCACTCCAGTGATTTTAATTGCGATTCAGAAATTCTATTAAAGGAAACTACTTTAATACCAAATTTACCAAACCGAAGAACATGGTTTGAAAAACAAAGTTTATGGTGGTATTTGTTATGAGTTTTACGTTGGACTTGCATTTTTAATGATTTATTTTATAAAAAAGTCAAAGTTGAACTCCACAAGTACCTAACTTAGTATAAACTTCTGAATTCGTAAACTCAACATAGCTTTGTAAGTTCGTCAAAGGTAACGAACCAACTTTGTACTTTATAGTTTTTGCCATTTGATTTCGAGAATTATCAAAGCGTCCAGATAAACAAATTCGAAATCCTTGTAATTCTCCAATAATTGGCCCGCAAGTTGAATACAAAATTTTTCTTGATTTAATTTGCGTCTTTAAAGTACGGCATAAATTCCAAAAAATTTTGTTAAAGGATACGTTTTGCTTTAATAAAAATCAGGTGTAGTTAAAGATTAAATTAGTTGTCGAAAATCATTTTGGTTTTGAATAGAAACGAATTAAAGCTCCATTGCCATGCCATGCCAAAAGTGATTTCAAGAGATTTGTTGAAGTATTTTTATTTAAGGTTGGGTGATAAATTAAATCCGAATAAAAAATAGTCAATTTTATTGAATTTTCTGAGTAGTTAAACTGTTTTGTTCCTAATATAAAGTTGTTAAGTTTAAAAAGCTGAGTTAAAAGCTGATAAATTTGCAATTGTTTATGAAGAATTACTGTATAGTTATTGTATAATTTTCCGTAATTCTGTAACGTAGAATCTCAAACTTGAGTTAAACCAAGCCTAAGGCTTATTGGATTAATTTTTTGGGCCATGTTTTTATTTTGGTTAAGTTAGATTAAAATCTTTTTGAATAATTCGTATCTGTAAAAAACTTATTACTAAGTATTTATTTCAAACCGATCTATCTAATAATCTTTTAGAATATTCGTGAAAAATTAATAAAGTTGTTTTCATACTATTGATTCTTTCAGTATTTATAAAAAACTAACTTAGCTACTTGACTATGCTGCAGGTACAACAATCAATACACCAGTGGTTAGTACATCTCGGTCCTCTCGTACTAGAGATAAACTTTGTATTTTTCGTTTTCTTACAGTAGATAGGGACCGAACTGTCTCACGACGTTCTGAACCCAACTCACGTACCTTTTTCACTAGCGAACAACTAGACCCTTGAAATCTACTTCAATTTCAGGATAAGATGAGTCGACATCGAGGTATCAAACCGTGACGTCAATAAGAACTCTCAATCACGATGAATCTGTTATCCCTAGAGTTCCTTTTATCTGTTGAACGATATTAATTCCACGCTCTAATATCGGGTCACTATGACCGACTTGCGTCCCAATTCGATTTATCAATCTATTTGTCAAGCAAACTTATACCATTGTGCGCTTCATTACTTTGCTAAATAATTGTTGTTTACCTTCGTACACCTCCGTTACATTTTAGGAGGTACTCGTCCCAAGTAAACTCTCTTTTTCATACGGTCTTTGTAATAATTTAATTTAAAAGTTAGTAGAATATTAAAAAATTAAGTGGTATCTCATTTTTGTTTGTTAACTCCCACTTATTCTGCGTAATAATTAACTTCTACAATATAAAAATAGAGTAAAGGATCTAGGGTCTTTCCGTCTTACTGCAAGTAACTCACATTTTCATGAGTTATGTAATTTCGCTGAATTTATATTGGAGACAGTGAAGCAATCGTTACGCCTTTCATGCGGGACGGAACTTACCCGTCAAGGAATTTCGCTACCTAAGGATTCTTATAGTTAGAACCGCCGTTTACCTAAAGTTACAACGCAAGCAGACACCTGAGTTTATCGTTTTTAAGCACTGGGCAGGCGTCAGACTCTATACTTATTTTATTAATTTGCAGAGTCCTGTGGTTTTGGTAACCAGTCGTTGCTTCCGTTTTTATGCCACCGAATTTTTACGGCTCTCCTTATTGCGAACGTACAGAGTTAGTTTGCCGAGTTCCTTCAATATAATTCTTTCACTCACTTTAATCTTCTCGATAAGTTTACCAGCGTCGGTTTAAGTACGGTTTTTTAGTTATAATTTTTTCTTGGAAAGTAGAAAAACATTGTTCATACCAAAAGATTCAACAATGTATTTTTCTAACTACCTTTCATGACGTAATGTCACATATAACTAGTATTAATTATTTAATTCCTATTGAGTACAATTTTCATTCACCTCTTAAGGACCGACTAACTCAATGAATTTAAAATTACATTGAAAACCTTAAACATAAAGTGACCATGATTTCTAACATAGTTTTACGCTACTCATGTCAGCATTAGCACTTCTGATAAAGATTTGATAATTTTACAATTACAAAATAATTACAGAACGTTTCACTACCATTAATAATTTAATCCGCTACTTCGATATATAATTTAAAGTTTCACACATTTTAAATTTCAAAAAGAAAAAATGCTGAGCTAAAACGCTTTCTCTAGTGAAAGACTGCTTCTAAGTCTATCTAAAATTACATTTGATTCTTTTAAAATTTTCCTCCCTAAATTATAATTTTGAAATCTTAGTATTCGATCTGGATTGTTTTCCTTTTGTCTTTAAACCTTGTCGCCTAAAGACTGACTATTAACGCCAATTTAATTATGATTCGGAGTTAAAATAAATTCAGTAAGTTTTTAAACCCCTTTATTTATTTTGTACTCTAACCAAAATTAACTTCGTTAACGTAGTACTTAAATACATTTCGTGAAAAACCGGCTATCGCCGAGTTTGATTAGTCTTTCGCTCCTAACCACGAGTCATCTCCGTATTTTGCTACATACGTGAGTTCGGTCCTCAAAAACTTTTTAAAGAGTTTTCAACCTGCTCATGGTTAGATCACTCGGTTTCAGGTCTAACATACGTAACTTTAGTTTGCCTTCGTATAAATACTTAAGCTTGCTACATACATTAATTTACTGACTCATTATGCAAAAGGCACTTCGTTGTTTGATTACTTCGAAAACTTATAAATATTTAATTTCAGTTAAATCCTTTCCGGAATTTTTTACCTTTCCCTCACGGTACTCGTTTACTATCGGTTAAAGAAATCCGTAAGCTTAGAAGGTGGTCCTCCTATTTTCATACAAAACAAAACTCGTATTACTTATCAATAGTGATTTTGATTTATTACAGGGCTAAAACCTTCTTAGGCCTAAAAGTTATAAATTTTTATTTCTTATTTTAGCTTATGCAATCGCTTTCATTCGCCATTAATTACGACTTCTCGTTTGATTTCTGTTCAGTGTTAGTAAGATGATTCAATTCGCACTGTATTTTGAGTTTACTTTGAGTTTACTCGTGTAGGAAACTTACATATCACAGGTTTAAACCTACTTGTAATTTTCGTGGCATAACGTCCTTTATTTCTTTACCAAGGCTTCCATTAAATACCCGTTTTAAAGACTTTAAAATTCCTTAACCAAGG